CTGGATAACGATGTAGGTGGCTTAATCTTAATAGAGATCAATCTACAATCTAAATACGTATTTTCCTACATGTATATATGAATTATCGAGATGTATTCACTTAATTGAATATTTAATAACCGAACTGCTTTCTTTTCTCTTTAAACAGTTTTAGTTTTAAACAGTAAAGGGGGAAACAGAACAAATAAAAAGGCAAATGGAAAGGTTAAAAAAAAAAGGTTTACACTCTTCCGCATTGTCTAGATCTGTAACACTGTTAAGAGTGGGGTTTATCAAAATAGAAATTTTAGGAATAATTTGGTTAGAAACAGATTTCAAATCATTTGTATTCATTCCTTATTTGTTTTGTTTGATTGAAATGATATTATTCGTATTTTTTTTTTTTATTCATATATAGAATAGAAGTCATATTTATGAATATATATGAAATAATATAGAAAGTTCTTATTCATATATAGGATTATTGTTATTCAATATATATTTGATTATTCATAGACTACATTACTCTACTAGAATTCAATATAATATGGAAATGCAGATAATTTTAGATAAAATTAAAATAATAATTAATAATAAAATAATAATTAATAAGAAGAGTTAAATCTTTGCCAAACAATTTATAAAACAATTGATGCAGTTTGATTCCTCAGTTCAATTCGTAGTACCTCGATTCTAGAGTCCACTTCTTCCCCATACTACGAGTGAAAGGGAAAATGTAAAGACTACCATTAAAGCAGCCCAAGCGAGACTTACTATATCCATGTGAATTCTATCCCCTATCTCTATCAATATGAAGGAATTATTCCATTATTATTCACTAATAATAGTCGAATTATTGGCACAGAGTCAAAAAAGGATTTTACTCCATACCATTGAGGAAACGATCTAATAAATCTAAATCCAATTCAATTCTAATAAGTTAGTATATGATTTGTAGTCGAATCGGTAAAGATTAAGTACAAACAAAATAAGCAACGACGTTCTTGGAAGTATCAAGAAAATTTTTCTAACATGTAGGAACAATAACATGTTTTGTTGTGCTTCATTAATTCAAATGTCTAAAAAAGATAGAATCAAGATGGATCGCTATTTATTACATACCCCTATTTTTTTCCATTTGATCGCCTTACCTTCTCCCCATTCTTTATGTAAAAGAATGGTAAGACAGTCTAGTCAAGAATGGAATAGGAATTCCCTAAAAGAACTTCCTTTTTTTTATTTTATAAAAAGTAAAAACGGCCAATTAATCCATTCAATCAATCTAATTAGTATTGAATTCCCCAGTACTCAAAGATTTTTATGAGTCTGTAGACAAAGTACCTTACGCCATTTCTGCAATTACTAATTAACTTCCTCTTGAGTATTCACTCTACTTTAAGATCCAATCAGTAGACATTACATTAGTAGTGTAAGGGCTATCAGATTAAGATTTATCAATTCCCCACTACTAGAAACTTGCCTTGAATCCGATTTACAGCACTTTAGAGGACAGAACTTTCAGATGTTTAGAATCAAGCAAGTATCAAGAATCCTTTTCTTCCGTTGGGTTTGCGTTGAGGACAAATTTGGCAAGTTAAATCAGCGGTATTTCGAAGCTTTTGTTGATCAGGCGACACCCGGATTTGAACTGGGGAAAAAGGATTTGCAGTCCCCCGCCTTACCGCTCGGCCATGCCGCCAAGACGATACAAAATAGCCGAAAATATCCCCACTTTTCTTTTTAGATTGAGTTGAGAAATCAAATGTGGCTTTTCAGTCACAAAAGCAAAAATTCAGGACAAATCGGGACCATTAACTATGTGACTGTGAATTCATGAACGATTCTCGGATTTGAATCTAAAATTTCTAAAATTGTCTTTCCCTAATGATATAAATAATCCAAATTAATACATAACTAATCAAGATTAAAAAAAAAAGTCTTCTCGGTTATATTAATATTATAATAGCAATTATGCATATATGTAAACCCCAGAACCTAAATTGTTTTAGAGATATCTAATCAAATATCTTAACTGTTCTGTATATGATTTTTATCTATAGAAAATAGGAACTTTGATAGAACACGACATAGGCTGTCCCGAATAGAAATTCAATAAAGGAGGAGATATGTATAGATAGCTAGAGTTATATCTGAACATATTTTAATAAATACAAGTCTTCTTACGCACTTATAATCATATTATATAAATTAGACTAAAAAATTAGGTAAAAACGTCTCCTTTCTATTAATCGATGAAAAATTCAATTAAATATTAATCAATTTTTTAGTTTTTCTGATTATTATGTCTTTCTCTCATCAAACAGACCAAATCCGGAATACGTTTATTTTGCTGGTATCTAATCGGATTGTAATATCATAATAGTGGTAAAAATGAAATAACTTTTGATATGCTAAAACTCCAAAGTCAATAAGTCTAAGTTAAGAAGTCTAAGTTAAGTCAAATTTTTCATTTTCTTTCCATTTGTATCTCTTTCAAATTCCAATTTGCTCTTTATTCCTCTGTTCATACTAGGATAAAATTTCATGTGATTTAGTAAACAGAATATTAAATTCCATCGTTGCTAGATCGATCCATATTTTTGGATCAAGAATGATTCAATAATGGGATTTTTTCGATAAATGAGAAATTCAAAATGCTGGGGGATGTAAATGAGGGAACGTCTACAATACCTGGGTTTAATCAGATACAATTTGAAGGGTTTTGTAGGTTTATTGATCATGGCTTAACCGAAGAACTTTCTAAGTTTCCAAAAATGGAAGATACAGAGCAAGAAATTGAATTCCAATTATTTGCGGAAACATATCAATTAGTGGAACCATTGATAAAAGAAAGAGATGCTATATATGAAGCAATCACATATTCTTCTGAATTATATGTATCCGCGAGATTAATTTGGAAAACCAGTAGGGATATGCAAAAACAAACCCTTTTTATTGGAAACATTCCTCTAATGAATTCCTTGGGAACCTCTATAGTAAATGGAATATACAGAACTGCGATCAATCAAATCTTGCAAAGCCCCGGTATCTATTATCGGTCCGAAGCGGACCATAACGGAATTTCGGTCTATACCGGTACCATAATATCAGATTGGGGAGGAAGATTCGAATTAGAGATTGATAGAAAAGCAAGGATATGGGCTCGTGTAAGTAGGAAACAGAAAATCTCTATTCTAGTTCTATCATCAGCTATGGGTTTGAATCTAAGGGAAATTTTAGAAAATGTTTGCTACCCTGAGATTTTCTTGTCTTTCCTAAATGAGAAGGAGAAAAAAAAAATAGGGTCAAAGGAAACTGCTATTTTGGAGTTTTATCAACAATTTACGTATGTAGGCGGAGATCCAGTATTTTCTGAATCTTTATGTAAGGAATTACAAAAAAAATTCTTTCAACAAAGATGTGAATTAGGAAGGATTGGCCGACGAAATATGAACCAGAGATTGAATCTTGATCTACCTTCGACTAATACATTTTTGTTACCGAGAGATATATTGGCGGCTGGGGATTATTTGATTGGAATGAAATTTGGAATGGGCACGCTTGATGATATGAATCATTTAAAAAATAAGCGTATTCGCTCGGTTGCGGATCTCTTACAAGATCAATTTGGATTGGCTTTGGTTCGTTTAGAAAATATGGTTCGAGGCACTATATGTGGAGCAATTAGACATAAATTGATACCGACTCCTCAGAGTTTGGTACCTTCAACTCCATTAACAACTACTTATGAATCTTTTTTCGGGTTACACCCATTATCTCAAGTTTTAGATCGAACTAATCCATTGACACAAACAGTTCATGGGAGAAAGTTGAGTTATTTGGGACCTGGAGGATTGACAGGGCGAACTGCGAATTTTCGGATACGAGATATCCATCCTAGTCACTATGGACGCATTTGTCCAATTGACACGTCTGAAGGAATCAACGTTGGGCTTATTGGATCCTTAGCAATTCATGCGAAAATGGGTCATTGGGGCTCTCTAGAAAGCCCGTTTTATGAAATCTTTGAAGAATCAAAATCAAAAAAAAACCGGATGTTTTATTTATCACCAAATAGAGATGAATACTATATGATAGCAGCAGGAAATTCTTTGGCGCTGAGTCGAGGTATTCAGGAAGAACAGGTTGTTCCAGCTCGATACCGTCAAGAATTCCTGACTATTGCATGGGAACAGGTGCATCTTCGAAGTATTTTTCCCTTCCAATATTTTTCTATTGGAGCTTCCCTTATTCCTTTTATCGAGCATAATGACGCGAATCGAGCTTTAATGAGTTCTAATATGCAACGTCAAGCAGTTCCGCTTTCTCAGTCCGAGAAATGCATTGTTGGAACTGGAGCGGAACGACAGGTGGCTCTAGATTCAGGAGTTTCTGTTATAGCCGAACACGAGGGAAGGATCATTTATACCGATACTGACAAAATTTTTTTATTAGGCAATGGGGATAGTTTCAATATTCCATTAATTGTGTATCAACGTTCTAACAAAAATACTTGTATGCATCAAAAAGGTCGGGTTCAGCGAGATAAGTGCATTAAAAAGGGACAAATTTTAGGAGATGGTGCCGCTACAGTTGATGGCGAACTCGCTTTGGGTAAAAACGTATTAGTAGCTTATATGCCGTGGGAGGGTTACAATTCTGAAGATGCGGTACTCATTAGCGAGCGTCTGGTATATGGAGATATTTATACTTCTTTTCACATACGTAAATATGAAATTCAGGCTCATGTGACAAGTCAAGGTTCCGAAAGGATCACTAACGAAATACCGCATCTAGAAGCCCATTTACTCCGAAATTTAGACAAAAATGGAATTGTGGCGCTGGGATCGTGGGTAGAGACGGGCGATATTTTAGTAGGTAAATTAACGCCTCAGATGTCAAAAGAGTCATCGTATGTCCCTGAAGATAGGTTATTACGAGCCATACTTGGCATTCAGGTATCCAGTTCAAAGGAAACTTGTCTAAAACTCCCTACAGGTGGTAGGGGCCGAGTTATTGAT